ACTTTGGTTTCATTCGGCTCCTTTATGGAAGATAAGATGTGAACCAACTTCAAAAAATCTATCCATACCATCTATGTCAGCTTTTTGTCTGAATACATTCAAAACGATTCGCTTTCTAGATGATCCCTCTAGAAGAAGGCGATCCTAACAATCTTTCTAGTTACTTCGTTCTCTATTTCTATTTGTTTGAAAGGATCCGAATAGGAAAAAGATCTTGTTTCCACCGAGCTAAAATAATATGGCGATGTCTCTAGTAAACTAAAGTCATCATTTACTAGCTATTTTGCTTGCATTTTTTCTCGACAAATCAAAAAAAGTTGGAGATTTAGTTACGATTAGAAATATCCTTTTCTATCTTCATCCATGGACCCTTTACTTAATACTCATTCAATTGGAAGTTGATCCAATTTCCCAATTTTGTTTCGCAAGTTCAGAATCCAATTTTTCAGTGAACTTTGGATAGAAATCGCGAGAATTTATTTTTTCCCCGAATGTATTATTCAGAGGTAAAGGATTCTTTTCCCTTAAGAAATAAAATTTTTGGTCGGAATATGAATTAAACCGAACGACCCCTTAACTATTAAGGAGGTTCATAGAACGAATCACACTTTTACCACTAAACTATACCCGCTACAATGATATTATTGTATACAAATGGGCCTTTGGCCAAGCTAGGATCATAAAAAATCATGAAAATGAGAGTGATAACGTTTTGCACAAGAGTTTTCAATTTGATGGAATCAAAAAAGGCCCGGTTGGGTAATGACCGGGCCGGGCCGTGGAAAGAAAAGGGCCTTTCGAAGAAAATCAAAGCAAGGAGGTCCTCGTTCTTTATCTTGAGAATCAAAATAAAGAAGGAGAAAGAAAGACGGTTTTGAATCCTTTTTTCATGTGGAATGGAACATATTAATAATTATAATTATCTTTTTCAATAGGGAGGGATGGCTGAGTGGACGAAAGCGACGGATTGCTAATCCGTTGTACGAGTTATTTGTACCGAGGGTTCGAATCCCTCTCTTTCCGTTTTCGTCGATGACGTGATATTCTCGTTTCTTTCAAATTTCACAAACCCCTTTTTCCTAGTTAAATGTGTGGAATAGATAAAAAATCTTAAGAAAATGAAAAAATCAAGATAGAAAAACGAAAAAACCTTTATTCTTCACGTCCAGGATTACGTCCTGGATCATTAGATAAGAATCCAAAGATGAAGAGAGAAACAAAGAATATTACTACTGTGTAAACGAAAAGTTTGAGCGTAAGCATTACACAATCTCCAAGAGCCTTTTTGGAAAAAACGAGAAAAGATAATAGATCATCCATTTTTCTACCCCATATTCTATTTTGACACCAAGAAATGAAGTGCTTTCTTGAACTCGAAAATAAGTCTATCAGGTCAAATAAGAGTCTTTGATTCCCCAAGATGACTTCATGCCCCTAATGAGATAGGGGCGTGGGACCCTAATTCTGTATAAAATCACAGAGAAATTAAGGCCTTGCACTGGAAAAAGGGTCAGAATGGGGAAATGTGGCGAGCCAGATTTGATTTCTCGCGGCGATCAAAGAATTTTAACGTTTGCATCAAAGATTGCTGCGGGAAAGACTTATCAATCGTTAGAAATTTTTCTCGACGAAATCATGCATTTTCTAGGATAGTCTAGGATAGTATGAAGTATCTTATCGAAAACTTACAGCAGCTTGCCAAACAAAGGCTAAAAGAAAAAAGAAGAGGGGTATGACTGGCATAATATCTACGATTGGATTTAAAAAAGCATAGGCCTCGGGCAATTTGGCAAAGAAAAGACTAGTTGGATAAAGGACAGAATTAAAACAGATACAGATCAAACTTAAAAGATTAAGCATAGCAGACATTTTGTTCTTGACGATAATTGCAATTTGATTGAGTTCTTGAGATAAGGAAAACGGAAGAAAGTAAGGTAGACAAAAAAATCCTTCTTTTTCTTTGAACCGGCCCAATCAAAAATCCTCCAATTCTCAAAAGCGAATAGAAGAAATCATATTTTCATCTACTATTTTAATTACATTCTATCTAATGATCAATAAATTCAGTCGAATTCTATATCTACACGGGTCAAATTCCTAGCACAAACCTAGAATCTATATACTCCTTCTCGATAATCTCTTAGCGTAAAATTGTCGCTCGAGATTTGGGCGGGCCTTTACAACGATTTATTGTAATAATATAATATAAATTATCAATCAAAAAAGCGACGTGACCGTGGGGCGTAGCCGAGTGGTAAGGCGACGGGTTTTGGTCCCGGTAATCGAAGGTTCGATCCCTTTCGTCCCAATTTTTAATTGACAGTGGGGCGTAGCCGAGTGGTAAGGCGACGGGTTTTGGTCCCGGTAATCGAAGGTTCGATCCCTTTCGTCCCAATTTTTAATTGACAGTGGGGCGTAGCCGAGTGGTAAGGCGACGGGTTTTGGTCCCGGTAATCGAAGGTTCGATCCCTTTCGTCCCAATTTTTAATTGCCAGATGTATATTTTTAATTGCCAGATAGGTATTTTTAATTGCCAGATAGGTATTTTTAATTGCCAGATAGGTATTTTTAATTGCCAGATAGGTATTTTTAATTGCCAGATAGGTATTTTTAATTGCCAGATAGGTATTTTTAATTGCCAGATGGATATTTTTAATTGACAGATAGGTATTTTTAACTTATTATTAAGTTGGTTATTGGTGAGCTTTTTCACTGATGATTCACATAGTATCAAGGAGATAACTATGAACTATTTTGAAAACAAAGACGTGGGGTCGAAGTGCCCTTGTTACTACTGTCGTACCTACCTTTCGGCAAATCATCCGAAAGATTATTATAGTTGTTCGGACTATAAATTTACAAAGAACCAGTGTAAAAAGGGGAACGGGATAAATGGGAAGAGGTTTCCCGAGTTGGAAACGGGGAACGGGATAAATGGGAAGAGGTTTCCCGAGTTGGAAACGGGGAACGGGATAAATGGGAAGAGGTTTCCCGAGTTGGAAAAGGAAAGTCTTTTTCCACAAATAGACGAAAGTCTTTCTGCTCGGAAAAAGTACAAACCGGTGCTCACGTGCCCCTACGGCAAAAAATGTCATGGGTACAAGCACTCGTACAATAAGGGTCATTGCGATTTTTTGGAAGCCTTCCAATGGGGAAGTAAGGGAGGCGAAGAGTGGCTCACTGAAAAGATCCCGCGCCTCTCAAAAAATCGTAAGGCGCTGGAGGTTTTCCAAGGGAACATAAAATCCCTCCTAAAGGAGGCCGCACAAAACCCAAAAACCGAGGTCAATGCTTGGAACCTTGGATTTTGGCACGGAGCGTTACTGCGGTTGCAAAGGATAAGTCCCGAGGATTGATAAAATGATTCTTTAAACGAATCAATCCTATGGTTCATAGAAAAAATCTTCCAGTCGAAGATTTATTCGGAAAAACATACATTGTACCAACTGACCCAATGACTAGTCATGATTCCATAATTGAATCAGTTCCATAAGGGGTTACAAATTAGAGGAATGGAATGGTTAAACTTCGGTTAAAACGCTGTGGTAGAAAGCAACGTGCGACTTATCGAATCGTTGCAATTGATGTTCGCTCCCGAAGAGACGGAAGAGATCTTCGGAAAGTGGGTTTTTATGATCCGATAAAGAAGCAAACGGATTTAAACGTTCCTGCTATTCTATATTTTCTTGAAAGGGGTGCTCAGCCTACAGAAACTGTTCGGGACATTTTAAAGCAGTCGGAGGTTTTTAACAAACTTTGTCCCAATCAAATAAAATTAAATTAATTTAAGGAAATAAGGGGGGTATATGCTACCCCCTTTCTAGAACTTTTCTCTATTTTGTTTATTTATTTATTGACTAAATTCTAGATTTTTTCGACTTCTTATTTTTTCTTCCCCTAGCTACACTTTTTTATATCGAGGGAGTGCCAATCTAACTCAAGTCCTTATTTTTTGGAATATTTTTCAACCTAATTTCTTATCTTTTTTCATTATATCTTTTTGTTAACCTTTATATTGACAACAATGCATTGACGAAATATAATGCAGCGTGATAAAGGGATCTCGTTATTTATACGGGATCTCTTTATTTCCGTCTCATTGGTTTGGTTTTTGCCTTACTTTAGTCAATTCGTTGGATGCGCTTTGATAGACGCATTTTTGCTTGAAAACGTGAATAACAATGACATAAGGAAGGATCTATCATTATTTCTGGTTTTTCTGTTATCGGAAAATTTCTTTTTCATATGAGTTATTATGTTTTCTGTTCTTAATCGATTCGAAAATGGGTTTTTATGCGTTGATTCGCTCGTCGAATCATTTTTTTCATTCTGATTATATCTACATACTTTTTTCTTCTATTCGGGTTGCTAACTCAACGGTAGAGTACTCGGCTTTTAAGTGCGACTCGGATCTTTTACACATTTAGATGAAGCGATGAATTCATCCATACCATCGGTAAAGTTTGGAAGACCACGACTGATCCTAAAAGGGAATGAATGGAAAAAATAGCATGTCGTAGCAACCAAGAGTTCTGAGAATCTTTTCTTCTTTCCCGATCATTTGTTTAACTTATTGGAAGGGAGTCAAATGGATTCAATTTCAAGTTGGGTCGAATGAATAAATGGATAAAGCCCTCTGGCTTCAATTAATTTAATGAAATTATAAGGAATGAAAAAGCAACGAGCTCCTATTCTTAATTTGAATGATTACCCGATCTAATTAGACGTTAAAAATATATTAGTGCCTGAATACGGGTTAAGGGCTTATCCGAGAAGCGGATTCTTTATTTTTTCATGAATCCTAAATATTAGCATTCTCCATTCCAGACTGGAGCTGTGTGCGTATAAGAAAGAGTAGATTGATAACAAAATTTCCAAAATCAAAAGAGCGATTGGGGTGAAAAAATTAAACCTCTTGTTATCCTAGAAGGAATATAAACGACTTCAAGAAAATGGAAAAAGAGAGGATCGAGAATCCGTTGATAAGTTTACCTGTATCCGAGGTATCGCTTCCTTAATCTTACTCGAAAAATACCTTGTTTTGACTGTATCGCACTCTGTATCATTTGATAACTCCCAAAATCCTCTACCTTTGGTTCAAATAGCATTCAAAATGGCGGAATTTCAAAGTTCTTTAGAGTTCGATAGATTTCAACACCACGACTTCTTATATCCACTTATCTTTCAAGAGTATATTTATGCACTTGCTCATGATCATGGTTTACCAAGATCCATTTTGTTGAAAAATGCAGGTTATGACAATAAATTCAGCTTACTCATTGTGAAACGTTTAATTACTCGAATGTATGACCCAAATTTTTGGATTCTTTCTCTGAATGAGTCTAAAAAAAATCCACTTTGGGGGCGCAATAAGAATTTGGATTTTCGAATGATATCCGAGGGATTTTCGGTCATTATGGAAATTCCATTTTCACTCCGATTCCTATCTTCCCTAGAAAAGCGCCAAAAGAAAGGGAAAGGGGTAGTCAAATCCGATAAGTTACGATCAATTCATTCGATTTTTTCTTTTTTAGAGGACAAAATTTCACAGTTAAATTATGTGTTCGATATCCTACTACCTTACCCAATCCATCTCGAAATCGTGGTGCAAGCTCTTCGCTACTGGCTAAAAGATGCTTCGTCTTTGCATTTATTAAGAGTCTTTCTCCACGAGTTTCATAATTGGAATAGTCTTCTTACTTCACAGAAAGTCAGTCCTTCTTTTTCAGAAAGAAATCAAAGATTCTTCTTCTTCCTATATAATTTTCGTGTATATGAATACGAATCCGTCTTTGTCTTTCTTCGTAACCAATCTTTTCATTTACGATCAACATCTTTTAGAGCGCTTCTTGAACGAATCTATTTCTATGGAAAAATAGAGCATCTTATAGAAACCTTGGCCGGGGCTTTTGAAGCCAATCTATGGGTGTTCAAGGACTCTTTCATGCATTATGTTAGGTATCAAGGAAAAGCAATTCTCGTTTCAAAAGGTACGTCTCTTTTGATGCATAAATGGAAATATTACTTTGTCAATTTCTGGCAATCTTATTTTGACCTTTGGTCTCAACCACGAAGATTCCATATAACCCGATTAGCAAACCATTCCCTTGACTTTCTCGGTTATTTTTCAAGTGTGCGGCGAAAGACTTCAATGATACGTAATCAAATGTTAGAAACTTCATTTGTAATCGATCATGCTATTAAGAAGTTTGATACTATTCTTCCAATGATTCCCCTGATTTCATCCTTGGCTAAAGCTAAATTTTGTAATATATTAGGGCATCCTATTAGTAAGGCCATTTGGATCGATTTATCAGATTCTGAGATTATTGACCGATTCGGGCGTATATCCAAAAATCTTTCTCATTATTATAGCGGGTCTTCCAAAAAAAAAACTTTGTCGCGAATAAAGTATATACTTCAACTTTCTTGTGCTAGAACTTTAGCTCGTAAACACAAAAGTACTGTACGGGCTTTTTTGAAAAGATTCGGATCGGAATTATTCGAAGAATTCTTTACGGCGGAAGAACAAGTTCTTTCCTTGACCTTTCCAAGAGCTTCTTTTATTTCGCGGAGGTTCCATAAAAAAAGGGTTTGGTATTTGGATATTATTTGTATCAATGATTTAGCCAATCATGACTGATTCGTTATGAAAGGGCGTAAATGGAAATTTTGATTCAAATTGAATCTAATAAATAGCAATAAGGAAGAACTAACAAAATTTTTCTGCTATTCTGAAATTTACTTGGTAAGAAGGGTCTAAGTATTCCACTTTTTGTCTAATGGCGGAACTGAATTTTAGATGTATACAGAGGGAAAGCCGTGTGCAATGAAAAATGCAAGCACGGCTTGGGGAGAGGTTGTTACTTATTTAACCGGTAACATTATCGACTCCATCCGACTAGTTCCGGGTTCGAATCCCGGGCAACCCATTGTTCTGTCCTGTGAGGTTGTTACTTATTTAACCAGTAAAGTAGAATAAAGTAGAATTATGGGTAGAAATTTCGATTTATTGAATACGGAAAGAGAAAACTACCTTTGCTAGGTTTAGGTAAAGGTATACGAAGAAATTCCTATTTTGTATTGTTGACAATCTTTCCAATGAAACGTACCAAAGAGAGTCGTTTTTCAAACTTTAGCTTGGGCAGAAATATGGCTGGTCATTCCTCTACCCATATGAAGGATTATTAGATTCGATTGGGGTTAGGTTCGATTGGCATTTTTAAACGGACTCGTGTTCGAATTGTAACTTCCAAAATTCACTCGGATTTTGGAATGGATAGGGTTTTAGGGCTATACGGACTCGAACCGTAGACTTTCTCGGTAAAACAGACCAAACTAATTCTAATCAAAGTGATTTGAGCTGTTTTAAAGACCCAACATGCATTTTTGTGCATTGGGCTCTTTCATTAACGGATATAAAGATCCGCCAGTCTGCCATATTTTTTGACCGCAAAAAGAGATGGCTCCATGTGCTCTGAGTCATTATTTGGATTCAGA